GGTGGCCTTTGGAAAAAGGGAAGAAGCCTTTTCAATATTCTTTGATGTCAAAAAAAAACTTATCAATCATGTAAAAGAAAAAAAAAATCAAACAAATAGAGAAAAGCCAGCTATCGGAGTCGAACCGATGACCATCGCATTACAAATGCGATGCTCTAACCTCTGAGCTAAGCGGGCTCACATAACAGAAATTGTGCATGCATAGGAATTTAGTAAACTACTGGAATCTTAGCTATTAACTTGTCATTCTTTTCATTCTTAGTTATTCATACTTAATATGAGTATAGAGAAAAAGAATCGACCCTTCGAGTATTCAAAATTGCACAAGAAAAATGATAGGAAGAGAAACATAATATATATAAGAAATGCGGTCGGTAGATAGATATATATTGAATTGCGGATACAGAAATGATAGAATCATTTCTAATTAGACCAAATACGGGTTTCCAGTAGCGATGAAAGAAGATAGACAAGTATAGGAATCGGTATTTAATGACTTCAACAGTTCTACAGTACACAAAAGTAGGAATGGCATAATACGATTTTAATCTAAAAACAAAAGGGGATATGGCGAAATCGGTAGACGCTACGGACTTAATTGGATTGAGCCTTGGTATGGAAACTTACTAAGTGATAACTTTCAAATTCAGAGAAACCCTGGAATTAAAAAAGGGCAATCCTGAGCCAAATCCTGTTTTCCGAAAACAAACAAGAGTTCATAAAGACAGAATAAAAAAAAGGATAGGTGCAGAGACTCAATGGAAGCTGTTCTAACAAATGGAGTTGACTGTCTTGCATTAGTTAAAGCAATCCCTTCGTTCAAATTTCAGCAAGGAGAAAGTAAAGGATAACCCTATATGCATACATATACGTACTGAAATACTATCTCAACTGATTCATTTTGATTAATTATGACCCAAATCCATATTCTTTTTATATTTATCTGAAAAAAATCAAATAAAATAATAAATAATTGTTTTGAATCGATTCAAAATTGAAGAAAGGATCGAATATTAATTGATCAAATCATTTACTCCATAGTCTGATAAATAACTAATTCATCATACGAGAATAAAGATAGAGTCCCATTCTACATGTCAATATTGACAACAAGGAAATTTTTAGTAAGAGGAAAATCCGTCGATTGTAGAAATCGTGAGGGTTCAAGTCCCTCTATCCCCAAAAAAGCGTTCGACGCCCTAATTATTTATCCTATTCTCTCTTTTCATTAATGGTTCAAAATTCATTATCTTTCTCATTCATCCGATTCTTTCACAAATGTAATTGGGCTGAAATTTTTTTTCTTTTCACAAATCTGGTTCTAGATATGATACACGTACAAATGAACATCTTTGAGCAAACCAAACAATTCCCATTAGACATTGGAATACTTAACAATCAAAATCATTACTCGGACTGAAAGAATTCGTCTTTTTCTTTTAAAGATACAAAGCATTCCAGGGCCTAGATAAAGCTTTAGAATACTTTTTCATCTTTTTTTTAATTGACATAGACTCAAACCAGTTAGTAAAATAAGAAAGACGGCGTGTCGGAAATGGTCGGGATAGCTCAGCTGGTAGAGCAGAGGACTGAAAATCCTCGTGTCACCAGTTCAAATCTGGTTCCTGACACATGATTAATTTATGTATGAGTATCTATTCTACAACTTAATTAAATTAATTGATATAAATCGACATACATATTGATTAATATGTATAGATCATGATAGGTACTTGTGTATTTAGGGATCTGTAGATATAGCCTTTTTAGATGAGTATATATGTTATAAAATAAAGTATGTAACAAAAAAATTAGATTATGTTTCCTTATTTGTATTTGTTCACAATGTGTTTCCTCTCGGTCAAAACGAACGTTAATCCTTATTAAACTTAAATAAGTTGGTTAAAAGACTTATAGGGTCTACTTTATAAAAGTTGAAGGGTGGGAATATACGAAAGTCATTTCAGATATGGTACAAATAGAATCCGCTCCTCTTTCATTTATTTGTATTTTATTTCATATTCTATTTCTTCATTCCCCCCTATGTGACTTTATATAGCTCATCTAAGAGATGTGCGCGGTACAAAATTCATGATGCAGAACTCGTTTAGTTCAGCTTATTAGCTCGGCTCAAATATTTTCAAAATTAGAATCCAACAAATCCCTAATAGAATTGTCTTTTTTTATTTAGTCTATCCATATTTATAATAATTTGAATGAGAATTCAAAAATTCTGTTGATCTATAAGAGAACGTACAAATATTTCCTGAATATCTGGAGTTGTAACACTGACAATTTGTTTCTTATTCTTTAATTTAATAAGCATCTTGTATTTCATAAAAATTGGGGGTAATATAATCCTTACGTAAGGGCCACCCTATCCAACTTTCCGGCATTAAGATACGTTTCAGACGTGGATGATTATCATAAGAGATTCCCAACAGATCATATGATTCCCTTTCTTGAAAATCCGCACTTTTCCAAACCCAGAAAACAGACG